AGATATGCTTATTTCTTTCAAATCACGTGAGCAGATTAGCATGACTAGGGAACATACCGGTATTTCTAGTTCGTTTTTCGAAGGTCTCTTTTATTATATTAGTTTGAATAGCAGAAAAAAAAATTCTCTACTAGAGCCACTTATCGTTTATCTCTACGAAATACCAGATCAAATAGAACGATTTTAGAAGATATATAAGGAAATCTTTTGATTGGTTGTTCCTATAGAAATGATCTGTTTTATTTGACTGATGGGGACAACAAACAAGAAACTATAACAAATTCAATATAGTATATTAGATAAAAATTTCTAAAAATTATAAAAAAAAAAAAAAAATAGAAATAAATATGGATTCTCTCTATATTCTATATTCTCTATAGAGATAGAATTCTATAGAGAATGTAGAATATAGAGAATAAAATAAGAAATTAGAATAGAAAAAAAGAAAATAATAAACAGAGTGTTCTTATTCAAAACGCCCTGTGATCTTCAACCAATTCTGTGCTTCAATATAATTACCCGGGGTAAGTGCTATAGCTTGTTTCCAATATTCAGCAGCTTGATCAAACCAAGATTCCGCTATTTCAGAATCTCCCTGTCGAATGGCCTGTTCTCCGCGGTCGGAATAGGTGAGTAAATTCCTTCCCTTAGAACCGTACTTGAGAGTTTCCTGACTCATACGGCTCAACAGTCAATTCTTTTGATCTTCCATTCTTTTTCTGGAGTTAACCACAAGAAAAGAGATTAATTACATGAGTTTCAAACTTGAATTTGGATTAAGAAAGAATTTCATCCCTTTTTTTAGTTTTATCTTTTTTCCTACCTTCAGAAGAATAAAGCATAGTTTAGGTTCTCACATCAAAGTAAGATAGAAAATGCATCTTTTTCCATTTTATGCCGATCGGTGTTCCAAACTTTTCGACTTCCTGGAAATGATGATGCATCTTGGATTGACTTATACAATTTTTTCAAGAAGAAGAAAGCATCGGCATTTACACTCTTATTAGAATTTTCTGAAAGGTAACTATCTCGATTTCATATATCATATACTTTCATATATGATATATCTATTTCTATAGAATCTTTGAGAAAGACTTTTCTTCATAAGAAAAGACTTACTATCTTTGGGATCTGATACTACACCGCTGCTCAAAAGCTTAGGGGATCAACTTTATTACATAAGTGGATTCCTAACTCTTCTATCATGAGATAAGTAAGCAGTTCTTGTTGTATGGCCAAAAACCTTGTTAATTGATCTTTACGGTGCTTCCTCTATCAATTAGATCTTTTATCCATAGAAAAAAAAGTATCTAGGCATATATATTTCTTCATCTTTCGATTTCTATGAAGTTTGTTTCTTTGCTACAGCTGATAAAAATCGTTGTTTTGAACGATAGATATGTAGAAAGCCATTTTTTTTCTAGTATTTATAAGTATTCGCGGATTTGCTCGTTCTTTTCTTTTTTCTTTCTATAGTGGAGATAGTCGCACGTAATGACAGATCACGGCCATATTGTTAAAAGCTTGAGGTAAGAACGGGTTTCGTTCGAGTGCTCGAAAATAGTATTCCAAAGCTTTCGTATGTTCTCCGTTACTTGTGTGGATAAGGCCTATGTTATAAAGTATATAACTTCGATCATAGGGATCAATTTCCAGTCGCATAGCCTCATAATAATTCTGTAAAGCTTCCGCATAATTTCCTTCCGATTGAGCCGACATCCGTTACGGTCGTCATTCGGTTCAAAGAATCTCCGTTCCAGAACCGTACGTGAGATTTTCATCTCATACGGCTCCTCCTTTATGTGTATAATGAGAAACATAGAATGCAATATTCTCATTATCAACTGAGCGGGACTAGTGTTTTTACACGAAATCTCTAGCCAACCTTCCTGTAAAGGATCTTTTCTTAAGATCAAGTATGTTATTACTGGATAAATAGTCACTTCAACAATTTCTTTGTCCTCAACGCCGCTAAATTTCCCGGAATTAGTCACTTCAACAGTCTTCGATGGTTATATGGGTATCCAAAATACGAACGAGATGGATGTTTCTTGTCCCAACCATTCTTGTTAGTCCCGATCCCGATAAGAAAGGAAGGGTTTTTTTTTACAAAGTTTTCTCGTGTTGTTGATTCCTAAGCGTAGTGCTTCTTCCCCATGCCGCCCATTGGTACTAGTGGAGTAGGATTGACCTAACCCCATAGGTATAGGTATAACCTTTCGCTTAATATTATAAACCAAAAATTGAAGCATATTGAGGCTGCATTAATCGGGGATACACGACAGAAGGAATTAATCATCGTTTTATTTCCAAACTTCACCTTCAGCAAGCGTAGGTTTTTTTCAAAATTTTTTTTCTTTCTCTCTGAAGAGTGTATCTTTCTCCTAAGACTGAGATCGGTAAAAAAAAAAAAGATAATCAAATCGCACCATCTCTGTAATAAGTGAATGCCTCTTTTTCTCCTGAAGTTGTCGGAATTATTCGTAATAAGATATTGGCT